GATGAATTGACTTCTTACCTATGTTACTCTATTTTTGTCAGTACCGTCTATAATTATAATAATTGCTGAATCAAAAACTTTCAATTGAACTTATCCTTTCAATTGGTATTTTTGCTTATCTTCGTATCTTTCAAAAATGGAAACTTAGGGAAGTGCTTTATAAACATATGTATAAAAAAAACATATTTTATTTAAATTTATCCTCTTCATGCTTACTATAACTAGTTATTTCGGTTTTCTACTAGCAGCTTTGACTATAACCTCAGCTCTATTTATCGGTCTAAACAAGATACGACTTATTTGAAATTAATTGCATGAACCATTCCTAAAAAAAATCCTTCTATGGTAGTTCATATATTTTATAGTTCCTTACCCGGTCAATTTCCAATTCTTGGTCATTGAGATTCATGGGTAATACGGATTAATATTTAAGGATAGATATTACCTCTCCTTTTCTCCGTTCAAAGAAATTGAAATGATTGAAGTTTTTCTATTTGGAATTGTCTTAGGTCTAATTCCTATTACTTTGGCTGGATTATTCGTAACTGCATATTTACAATACAGACGTGGTGATCAATTGGACCTTTGATTAATTAACATCTCTTTTTTTTGATTGACCTCCTACTTTCTTTTTCTTTAATCTACAGGAGGTCAAATTAAGATTGCTGTTCAAGTATTTCAGTGTAATTTTCAACCGAACAAATAACTAATAACAAGAATGGAATCACGCTCTGTAGGATTTGAACCTACGACATCGGGTTTTGGAGACCCACGTTCTACCGAACTGAACTAAGAGCGCTTTATTATCACAAAAATAATTTTTTGACCCAATTTGTCTTGCATGTATATACTATCATAAAAAATATAATAAAATTACAGATTGATTTTGTATATCCAATTTTAATCAATTGAAATTGATCCCTCGTTACTGCCCATAAGTAATAGGTAGGGATGACAGGATTTGAACCCGTGACATTTTGTACCCAAAACAAACGCGCTACCAAGCTGCGCTACATCCCTTTCAATTGGCCTACAGTGTCATTGTAGAGAATCTCTGTCTTGTTTTCCACATCTTTATTTCTTCCATTAATATACACAAACTATCTTGCTATTTCTTCTTTTTTGTCTCATATATCATATAACATATAATAATAAAAGACTTATATTATATACGTATTAAATAAAGATAAAACCCGCCGTAAAGTAAAAAAAAAATGAATATTTTTCGGGAAATCTCAGGTAGAAGTAAAAAGGGACTTATTTTTTTGTTTTAAGAAAAGGAATATCGACTATCTACTGTACTGACTACTGTACTGACTACTGTACTGAATCGTTGTACATTTCAAGTCAAGTTGTACATTTCAATTTGAATTAGGGATTCTACGTACAAATACAAGTGGTCAGTCGTTAACTACATATACACATCGGATCATATATGTATTACCATTATGTAATACATTTTAGAATAAAATTACAATAACGAATAAAGAAGGAGGATTTTCAATGCGAGATCTAAAAACATACCTCTCCGTGGCACCGGTAGTAAGTACTCTATGGTTCGGGTCTTTAGCGGGTTTATTGATAGAGATCAATCGTTTATTTCCGGATGCGTTGATATTTCCTTTTTTTTCATTCTAGTTAGTGAGATGGGGGGGTGAAGAAGATTAGAGATACAATCAAATATCTGTGACTAATCCCTCTCCTTCTCTTCTTTTTTTTTTTTTATAAACGGAAATGTGATGGCTGTAGCAACAATATCATACAAGATACTTAAATGAAATACTGTACAGCGATTTGTATTTATTATAAAGTTTAAATTAAATATAGTTAGAAATCATTATATTTCTTATTATTACTATAGTGATTATTGATTGATTGAAAGGAAATCTTTCATAATTTTATTTCGAGTTAGCAACTTCTATTTTTTTTTTTTTTTCGTTCCTTTCTTCTTCCCTTCGGATTGGAAAATAGAAAAATGGAGTCAGTCAAAAACCCAAAGGAGGTTCATGGCCAAGGGTAAAGATGTACGAGTAACGGTTATTTTGGAATGTACCGCTTGTGTTCGAAACCGTGTTAATAAAAAATCAATGGGCATTTCCAGATATATTACTCAAAAGAATCGACATAATACGCCCGGTCGACTGGAATTGAGAAAATTCTGTACCTTTTGTTACAAACATACGATTCACAGTGAAATAAAGAAATAGATCGAACCGATCGCCTCCGTGTCCGCCTTCCAATCCAAGGAAGGTGAAAAACGACATATGACATATTATATATAACATAACCATTTCTATAACATATATTAAATAAAAACAAATCCTATTGAAACAAATCCTATTTATTAATTTTAATTAATTCTAAATCCTTTTTGATCGTTTTTGTTTTGATCCGATCGAAATAGGAGTAGGATTTTCGGGATAAGGAATAAACAAACCATGGATAAATCCAAGCGATTCTTTCTTAAATCCAAGCGATCTTTTCGTAGGCGTTTGCCCCCGATCCAATCGGGGGATCGAATTGATTATCGAAACATGGGTTTAATTAGTCGATTTATTAGTGAACAAGGAAAAATATTATCTAGACGGGTGAATAAATTGACTTTAAAACAACAACGATTAATTACCGTCGCTATAAAACAAGCTCGTATTTTATCTTCGTTACCTTTTCTTAATAATGAGAAACAATTTGAAAGAAGCGAGTCGACCACTCGAACTGCCGGTCTGAGAACTAAAAATAAATAACTCTTCAATTGAATCAAAATAAAATTCCAATCCGAACTCAAACGCGAATTTACGTTTTGTTCGAAAACTTTGAGAATCCAGGTTTGATTATCGTGTCGTAAGAAAAAAATAATTGGGAAAGAAGAATAAATCTTTTTTTATTGAACGTGTTTGTTCATTTTGACAACTTTCTCATAGGATGATATTTTATCATACTAATTTCTACTCTACCTTCCCGGAGTTCATTCTCCAGGGAACTCCATTTAAAACATTCCAACGGATTCCTTCCAATCTCCTTATTTTATGATCTCATTAGAAATCATATAAAAACAATTCCTATTTAATATAGCTATTTGTGCAAGTATTTTACGATTAAGAAGCAACCGCCCCTTGTACAGATTGTGTATTAGTCTACTATAACTATAGTATACATTATTGTCTCGACTTACTGCATTTATACGAGTGATCCACAAACGCCGAAAATCTCTCTTTTGCCTATCTCTATCCCGATGAGCTGAAACCAAAGCTCTTATTTTCTGTTGAGTAATAGTCCGAGTAAGTCTTGAATGAGCCCCTCGAAAGCTTGAGGCAAATAAACGAATTTTTGTTCTACGTCTTCGAGCTATATATCCCCGTTTAATTCTGGTCATTGAATAAATGAAACTTTGATGAATAACTAATTGATTTCTTTTCTTTCAGTTATTTTCTTCCCCTTTCCTAGTCTATTAATAACAAAACGGATTCTTCCAATGTATAAAACAAAATTCCAATGGCTTTTGCTACTATAACCTTCCCGACCACGATTTTTTTTATAGGCTTTCGCCTCGAAATAATAAATTTTTTTGATACCTAGGATCAAAAAAAACATAGTAAATCAAAAAGTAGTAAATATAAATGGGTATAGTGGGTTCCATCGTTTCTATGGTTTCTTCGTAAACGGTGAGGTCCTCTCTATACACCGGAGCCCCTTCTTTCATTTAATGAATGTTATTGTTAACTTGTACAGTTCACACTCTTTGGCTCTACCCATAATTATCTAGTAATAGGTCTTTCACAACGAAACCCACCGAGACAGTAACGGTATTTAATTATGAAGATTAGCTGAGTAGCTGACCCTGTTAGTCCGTTCTTGCAAGAGTCAAGAATAAGGGCATAACCTTTCCGCCTTTTAAATCGGATTTCCCTGCTTAATGGATACCATTTTCTACCAATGGGGAATTCTTTCTCGTCGTAAATTAAAAATTGAAATGATTGGGTTTGGCACCAATGAAAACCATAAATTTGATAACACAATAGAAAGATATGATAGATCTTTTTTATTTTTAGATTTACCTTTTTTAGTTTTAGAGAGTAAATGGGCTTCTTTCATTCTATCCTATTCATTGGTCCTGATCGCTAATACTGGATCAATTGTTTTCTTTCTTTTGGCCTAGCACATTATCTGAACGAGTCGCACATACACCCTAGTACATGTTCCTCGTCGCTGAGGACATCCCCGAAGAGCAGGAGATTTCGTGACATTTTTGATTGACTGTCTTGTGTTTCTAATAAGTTGTTTAATAGTTGGCATGTTGAATCATATACATAATGAGCTGGTTTAGATCGATCCTAACCGGATGATTATGAATCATTTATATATTAATAGATTAATTTATATATATTAATAGATTAATTATTAATTAATAGAATATTAAACCGGGTAAGACGATAAAATCGCAAATCGCGGATTTGCGTGAAATCCCTGGTCTGTTAGTTTTAGTTTTTGGTATTTTTTTTAACCGCTACACGATCAACAATTCCATGAGCTTGGGCTTCTGTTGCTGACATAAAAATATCTCTTTCCATGTCTTCGGAAACAACCCATAAAGGTTTGCCTGTTCTTTGTACATAAACCCTTGTGATGGTTTCGCGCAGCTTCAGTAGTTCTTCCGCTTCCAGGACAAATTCTCCCGTCTGTGCCTCATAAAAAGCACTAGCAGGTTGATGCATCATTACCCTGATAATATAACATAATAGATAGTTCCTCTATCTTGCATGATGAAAGTCGAAGAGATAAAGAATAATAAAATAAATAGTACGAAAAAAAAGATAGAATTGAACAACCGTACAGGCATCTTTTGCGCATTGCATACGGCTCTACAATGGAATTCACTTTTACCTTTTTTACCTTACATCGAGGAAATAGAAAAAAAAAAAAATAGAAAATATACATATATATAGAGTCTGTCAGATTCACATAGGTAAATGATCCACTAACCACCCTTCCTTTTGGAGTAGTTAAAAAATACTATGATGGCTCCGTTGCTTTATTATTTCGTCTGTTATTTAGCAATCCCAAAGTTTCTTTTTTTTTTTCAATACAAATAAATAAGATTTTTTTTAATTATTTATTTATGTTTTTTTTTAGGTTTTTTTTTATTTTCGTATTCTTTCATAACATAAATATTGTTATCTTCGGTGTGAAAACAAAAAAGTTTGTGACGCTGAAATAGGTCTCCCGATAGATCATATAAAATTGGAAATACCGTTTCTTTATCTCATACTACTCTTTCGATACATAATGTAAGTATTTTGAAAAATTTTTCTTTTTATATCGAATTCGAAGTGCCATGCTATTATTACTTAATATTCCTATTTCCTATAGCGCGAAGGCATAGTCTTCGTTTTTTCTCTCAAATCAAATAAAAAACTCATTGGCGCCAAGCGTGAGGGAATGCTAGACGTTTGGTAATTTCTCCTCCGACCAGAATAAAAGATGCCATTGAAGCGGCTAATCCCATGCATACTGTCTGTATATCTGGTCGCACAAATTGCATAGTATCATAAATAGCTACTCCGGGTATTAGCCACCCGCCAGGAGAGTTTATAAACAAATACAGATCTTTGGTATCGTCCTCTATACTGAGATATACCATAAGACCAATAAGTTGATTCGAGATCTCGTTATCAACCGGTTGGCCTAAAAAAAGTAATCTTTCTCGATAAAGTCGGTTGATTGGGATAAAATTGTATCCCTTACGAACCGTACATGCGCCTTTTGATGCATACGGCTCAACACAAATTGCGAAAAAAAAAAAAAAAAAGAATCAATGTGTAGATTCTAGCTTTCTTTCTTTTTTTATATTCATAGCAGGCTCTTTGTAACTTGTAACAAAGGGGGCTTTTTCTTTCATGTTTCAAGAAAGATGAGTTTTGGCCTGTTTTAATTTATATATAAATTAAAAACCTATAAATAAAAAAAATTCACTAAACTTATTGGACTAACTTCTCATTGATGTATTGTTTCATCGGGATCCAATCCAAATCACGATGTAATTTTCTTGTTCCTGAACGGTCTTCTTCAACTTTTTTTAGGTTTAGGCTCTACTCCGAGTAAAGATCTGCCCGATTTGGATTTGCACATATAGGACAAATGCCCCAATACCGCGTCTTTTTGCTACGACTTCCTTTTTTTTTTTATTTATTCCATGTCTCCCGCCAAATAGTAAATATTAAATGCATTCATCACATTACTCGATTGATTAACAGTTTGAGATCATTATTATATATCATTATTATATATCATTATTATATAATTATTATATATTATAAGTGGAAAATCTTTATAAATAGAATATGATATAAGTGGTAATCATAGATATATTACCAATTGTTTTTTTTTTCTAAACGGAGCCTGTATATTAATATTATATTTCATTTTTTTGGTCTAACCAAGCCAACCATAAATTATAAATTATTATAATTGAGAATATTAATCTGTATACCCCCCTAAAAAATAGATTGAATTGCACTTCATTGTATTTCACGCTCCAAATTTTTGATGATTCAATCAACCTTTCTTGGGCGAAAGAGAGGATATCTCGATCGGGTAAGAGAACGGGGAACTACCATATGACCAAATATATCTGACAAGTCGCACTATACGTCAATCCACGATGCATCTTCCTCTCCAGGGTTTCGAAAAGGAACTTTTGGAACACCAATAGGCATTAAATGAAATAAAAATTAATTACTATAGCTCACTTTGATGTGAAAGCGTAACAATGTATTTATTGTCTTAATAATATTGTTCTTTATCCTATTTTATCCATAGATCGAATAAGTTGATAAAAAAGGAAGACAGAAATACTAAAGGAAAATTCTTTCAAATAGGTCCTTTGAATGATGAAAAAAAAAAAATATAAATGCAGTCACTCATATAAAAGGTATCAACCTCTTACCATTGCGTATTGGTACTTATCGGGTGTAGAATAGATCTGCTTCTTTTTGTTCCTACAAACAAAATTGTTCCATTATTACTAAAAGAATAGAACAAATATTAATCCTTTCCCCGAGATAATCCACTCAAAAGGGAAGGTCTATAGTATAGTTTTTTTCCAGTGCAATAAAGTTACATAGTGTCTATTTTTCGTTGATAGAGGGGTATTTCCATGGGTTTGCCTTGGTATCGTGTTCATACCGTCGTATTGAATGATCCCGGTCGTTTGCTTGCTGTCCATATAATGCATACAGCTCTGGTTGCTGGTTGGGCCGGTTCGATGGCTCTATACGAATTAGCGGTTTTTGATCCATCTGACCCTGTTCTTGATCCAATGTGGAGACAGGGGATGTTTGTTATACCCTTCATGACTCGTTTAGGAATAACCAATTCATGGGGCGGTTGGAATATCACAGGAGGAACTATAACGAATCCGGGTATTTGGAGTTACGAAGGCGTGGCCGGTGCACATATTGTGTTTTCTGGCTTATGCTTTTTGGCAGCTATCTGGCACTGGGTGTATTGGGATCTAGAAATATTTTGTGATGAACGTACAGGAAAACCCTCTTTGGATTTGCCCAAAATCTTTGGAATTCATTTATTTCTTTCAGGGCTGGCTTGCTTTGGTTTTGGCGCATTTCATGTAACAGGATTGTATGGTCCGGGAATATGGGTATCCGATCCTTATGGACTAACCGGAAGGGTACAATCTGTAAATCCGGCGTGGGGTGTGGAAGGTTTTGATCCTTTTGTTCCGGGAGGAATAGCCTCTCATCATATTGCAGCAGGGACCTTGGGCATATTGGCGGGTCTATTCCATCTTAGCGTCCGTCCGCCCCAACGTCTATACAAAGGATTACGTATGGGAAATATTGAAACCGTCCTTTCCAGTAGTATCGCTGCTGTCTTTTTTGCAGCTTTTGTGGTTGCTGGAACTATGTGGTATGGTTCGGCAACTACCCCGATTGAATTATTTGGTCCCACTCGTTATCAATGGGATCAAGGATACTTTCAACAAGAAATATATCGACGAGTTGGTGCTGGGCTAGCCGAAAATCAAAGTTTATCCGAAGCTTGGTCTAAAATTCCTGAAAAATTAGCTTTTTATGATTACATCGGCAATAATCCAGCAAAGGGGGGATTATTCAGAGCGGGCTCAATGGACAATGGGGATGGAATTGCTGTTGGGTGGTTAGGACACCCTATTTTTAGAGATAAAGAGGGTCGTGAACTTTTTGTACGTCGTATGCCTACTTTTTTTGAAACATTTCCGGTTGTTTTGGTAGACGGAGACGGAATTGTTAGAGCCGATGTTCCTTTTAGAAGGGCAGAATCGAAATACAGTGTTGAACAAGTAGGTGTAACTGTTGAGTTCTATGGCGGCGAACTCAATGGAGTCAGTTATAGTGATCCCGCTACTGTGAAAAAATATGCTAGACGTGCTCAATTGGGTGAAATTTTTGAATTAGATCGTGCTACTTTGAAATCCGACGGTGTTTTTCGTAGCAGTCCGAGGGGTTGGTTTACTTTTGGACATGCTTCGTTTGCTTTGCTCTTTTTCTTCGGACACATTTGGCATGGTGCTAGAACCCTGTTCAGAGATGTTTTTGCTGGTATTGACCCCGATTTGGATGCTCAAGTAGAATTTGGAGCATTCCAAAAACTTGGAGATCCAACTACAAGAAGACAAGTAATCTGATAGAATATTGTTTTGTTATTTTTCGTTTTTAGTTTTGTGAGTAGGGTACCAGATAAATCTTGATTTGAATCGCTACCTTTTCTTTGACTCTTGCTCTTTCTTTATCCGGGAGACGATCCCAAATAAACAGGTATGGAAGCTATAATTGTATGTAAACCACGATCGAATCTATGGAAGCATTGGTTTATACATTCCTCTTAGTCTCAACTTTAGGAATAATTTTTTTCGCTATCTTTTTTCGAGAACCACCTAAAGTTCCAACTAAAAAGGTGAAATGATTTTTCATTATCTCAATTGAAGTAATGAGCCTCCCAATATTGAGAGGCTCATTACTTCAACTAGTCTCCGTGTTCCTCGAATGGATCTCTTAGTTGTTGAGAGGGTTGCCCAAAAGCAGTATATAAGGCGTACCCAGTAAAACTTACAAGTAAACCCGATATAAAGATGGCAACTAGGGTTGCTGTTTCCATTATTATATAGTTTCAAGACCACAATGGGTCTATGATAAGATCATTTATTTACAACGGAATGGTATACAAAGTCAACAGATCTCAATGAATATAAAATACGATTTATGGCTACACAAACCGTTGAGAGTAGTTCTAGATCTGGTCCAAGACGAACTGCTGTAGGGAGTTTATTGAAACCATTGAATTCAGAATACGGTAAAGTAGCTCCTGGGTGGGGAACTACTCCTTTGATGGGTATCGCAATGGCCCTTTTTGCGGTATTCCTATCTATTATTTTGGAGATTTATAATTCTTCCATTTTACTGGACGGAATTGGAATGAATTAGATTCACAAGAACTAGTAACTAGCTTTTCAATACAAAGTGAAGCATTTAGGTCTCTGATTTTTATCCCATTCTATTTTGGTAGTTCGATCGTGAAATTTCTTTGTTTCTGTAGTTCCGGAATATGAGTGGGTGACTTGTTATAATTGATCCTATGGATAGTACAGAGAATGCGTCTGTCATCTTGATAGAGATGGTTTTACTTCGTCGGATATTCATTCTAGTATCTGAAGCACGGAATATAGGAAATAGATTCCAAAGTATTATTAGCACTATGATTCATCCTTAATATTCAGACCACGTGTCCGGACTTCCATTTTTTTTTTCAAAGAGTTAGATTTAGAAGTTATAAATCGAACTATTTTTATTTTTTCAACCTCCTATTTACGCTTATTTTGATCAAAGGACAAGGGTGTCGTTGGATTTTTATTCATTCTAGTTATTCATTGAATAAGTGATAATCCAACAGTTCTTACTCAAGGAATTTTTGGAATTAGTTTATAAAGAAAGGGTTTTATTGAATCATC